CTAACCTTACTCTATTTATTTTAGTATTTCATCAAAGTTTGAAATTATTTTATAAGTTCATCGCCTTGATTCTATTTTATCAAAAAAAAGGATTCCTTCTCTTTTTTTTGGTTGTCCATTACTTATTATATTATACTTATTTATACTTATTTTATACTTATTATATTATCCTTATTACTTATTCTATTATAAGTAAATCTAAAAAAATAACTGGAAAAATCTAAACTAAGAATAGAAATCTTTGACGAATGGGATCCAGAATTGTTATTATTTCGACACAAGAAAAGGAATTTTACACATCCCTTTCTTGTGCCGAAGGCTAGGAAGACGAAGAATACTCCCTGTAATTATTTGTTCCCCTCATTTATCCTTCCTTTCTATTCTCCGCTTACTTATCTTATGTTTAGTATCTAATCAAATTGAATTTAGAAAACAAAACCCATTCTGTGACATTTCAATCTGACAATAGGATATAATTATACCCCTCAAATTTAGATTGAAAAAAGAAAATAAGGGGTAAAGACAAATAGTCTTCTTCACAATATACATATTTTGAATGCGGTAAAAATAATTCCTAGAGAAAGAATATAAACAAGCAAAAGACTTTTCATACTTTTTTTCATCATACCTAACCTAATTGCCAGGAAGAATTTGTTCTTTTTTACAAATTTGATGTTGATAAATCCACGGATCTAGAAATTCATTTCGGACACTTGAACCTTCTCAAACTGTTTCTTTTTAAGAACCAAAAAGATTTGTGCAAAAACAATAGATGCCAAGAAGAACAAAAGGCCTTGGACACGTAGTGGATCTTGAAGTACTATTTCTGCATCCCCCTGACCAAATCCACCCACATTAGGATTACTTGTTAATGGTTGATCGAGTTTGATAGATTCACCCTCTGAAACAAGAAGTTCTGGTCCTGGGGGGATAATATCAACCACTTGATGTCCATCCAATGCATCCGTTATGGTTATTTCGTACCCCCCTTTTCCTTTTCGTATGATTTTGCTTACTATACCTGTTGCCGTAGCATTATAAACTGTATTGTTACTTTTGTTCCCGTCGGGATAAATCTGACCCCTTCCCCTGTTTCCGCCTACGTATATGGGATATTTTAAGAAATGAACATCCTTATTACTAGCAGGGTCTGGGGAAAGAATAGGAAAGATGATTTCACTATATTTTTGACCAGGAACAGGACCTATCACAAGAATATTTTTCTTAGTGGGGCGGTAGTTCTGAAAAGACAGATTGCCTATCTTTTCTTTCATCTCGGGCGAAATACGATCAGGTGGGGCTAACTCAAACCCCTCCGGTAAAATAAGAACAGCACCCACATTCAAAGCCCCTTTCTTACCATTAGCAAGAACTTGTTTCAGTTGCATATCATAAGGAATTCTAACAACCGCTTCAAATACAGTATCAGGAAGTACCGCTTGTGGAACCTCAATATCCACGGGTTTATTAGCTAAATGGCAATTGGCACATACAATACGCCCAGTTGCTTCTCGTGGATTTTCATACCCCTGCTGCGCAAAAATGGGATATGCATTTGAAATGGATGCCCCGGTTATTATATAGATCATGAGCGATACGGAAATGGATCGAGTAATCTCCTCCTTTATCCAAGAGAAAGTATTTCTAGTTTGCATGGTCCAATCATTGATCCCGAAAATTTCTACAATAAAATTAGGTAGGTCACTAGTATAGTTCCCTATCCACGATTCTGCTATTTACTTTTACTGAAAAAAATTTTACTGAAATAGAGGAGGAATTGGATTCCCCTGATGGGTAGAAAGAGTAAAGTAAGTACGACTTTGCATGCTTTGCTTATATACAAAGTAAGAAAGATTATAATTGAATCCGTGAATCATTTTTCAGTCATTCATTGAATGATAAATAACTACAAGTGACGGAGATACACGATTTAAATAACGAAAGATCCAATATTTAAAAATTGTATCTAGAATGACTGGAAAGGTAGAAACAAGACCAGATATAATTTGATCATTATGAGCAAATCCAAAATCTTTGTAGATATAGCCAATCATTAGTTCCCAACCGTGGGGCGAATGGAATCCGATACATAAATCAGTTAATAAAAGAATAGAAAAAGCTTTTATTGTGTCGCTTAAATTATATAGGAATTCTTGAACCCAAGAGTTAAGAATAACAAGTTCTTCATTCCCAAAAATAGAATAACCACTTAGAATAACGAAACAGATTAGATTTGTCGAGAAGTGCAAAATCGTATGGATACGATCCTCATTGTGCATCTTGATCAATTGGATCGTTTCTTTGTGGATTCCTATACGAAGTTTTTGTAGATGTGTTTCCGGGTATTCTTTTATCATTTCGTCCAACAGGAAGAGTTCCTCTACTTCTATGAATTGTTCTAGAATACTCTTTTCTTGAATATCATTCAAAAAAGTTTCGGATTGCCTAGTATTCCACCCATTAGTAATCCAAGATTTCAGACTTTTATTAAATGAGAGAGAGATCCACCAGGGCAAAAATACTATAGATGCAAGATATAGAAGGGGAGTGAATGCTTTCTTTTTTGCCATTTTTTCATCTGTGAATTGTTAATGAACCCACCTCATTCGTTGACTTTATGTGATCTAATCTTTCTATCAAGCATGACTTTCATTATATTATAAGGTAGGGGCCCATGAATCTATTCTCTGTTTTTTTTTTTGATTCAGTGCTTAGTCCTTGAATCTAAAAAGAATACAGAAATAGAAAATAAGAATCCACTTTGAATTCGAATGTTCGAATGAAATATATATATATATATTATTGTTATATATTATTGTTATATTATATTGTTATATTGTTTCCAGATATCTCAATTGATCAAATTCGAAGCAATTGCCCTCTTTCGATAACTGCCCGAAAGAACCGCTTCAAATAATAAAGATTATTCTATTCAGATTTTGAGACGAAGGAGCTCCCTGTCTATATCACGATATCAATCAAATATGTCGAAAAATTTTCGCGGGTTATCTAGACTATATATAGTCTAGAGTCCAGGAATAATTGAAAAAAAAAAAATTATGAAAAATATTATGATGATCAAAAATGAGTGACAAATAAAGACAGAAAAGTTATCATTACGTTTATCATTATGTTATAAGAAAGAAATCTACTTGTTTAGTTCTTAAGGAGCACAAAAGAAAGGATAAAAGGGGAGGGACCGATTGACAAAAGGAAAGTAGAAAAATTGACAAGATATGATCTATCTGTATCTAACGTATCAACTCAAAATATTGAAAATAAAAAGCGAAAGTTTTTATTTCGAAATACTTTGATATATGAGATGAATCCATTATTTCGATTTCTTGCTTGTTTTGTTACTGAATTAAGTTGAGTGGTTTTACATTTACAGACACATAAAAAACAATTTTTGTGGACAAAAAAAACAGTTTTGTTTTGTTTTATGTTATGACTCTTCCGTATACGTCTGCTTTGGTTCGAATGGGCATTCTGAAGAAACTTCAGTTTAGTTCTGCTATAGAAAAAAGAGGATTCTTGGCTTGAGTTTTTTCCTCCTGCCGAGAAAGCATTTATTCTGCAATTCATTTCAAAAGACTTCAATCGGTACACGCAAAAAATAGGCCAATTCCGCAGCTTTTTGCTCAATTTCTCGTGGAGTCAAATTCTCATCAGTACGAGTCAAGGGAACGGCCCCCTGGCCTCTGATTTCCATATAAAGGACACGACGAGCATAAATACCCTCTTTAACTTCTATTCTGATGGACTGAATATCTTTCATAAGGAATCGTAGAAAGATGCGACGATTTTTTCCAGGAAAACCCCAACGAAAAATACATACTATTCCCTCTTTTCTATCGAATCGATCATAACCACTACCTACATTCCAAAAAATCGTGCACCACAAATAGGAACTAATAAAGAGACCTGCGATCCCATAGAAAGACATCACGATTCCTTGTGGAAAAAAAATGATTTGCTGAGACGGAAATAAAGATATCAAATTCCTACCAAGATAACTAGAAGTTCCAACTAATAAAAACCCTAATGAACCAAAAAAAAGGATAGAGGCCCAGCAGAAATTGCTTGTTTTTCGAGACCCCACTATAAATTCTATCCATATAGATTCTGATCGCCAACTCATACATACTAGATCCAGTTGCATTTTATTGGAATTGAGAGAATAACCAAAAAAATTCGATTTGACTTTTTTTGTTTCCGAAGTAACTCTCATCAACTAGTACTGTTTTGATATGAACTTTTAGAAGTAATTCATCAAATTTCTTAGATCTAAAATCATCCCCTTTATATGATCCCCTATACAGATCTACTAGATATATAGACTTTAATTTCATACATCCGTTCGGTACCGATCCACTTGCTATAATTCATTTACCCCTATATCATGTTTACGTATGCATAAGAGGAGCTTTTTCATTTATGTTCGGGGAAGCCGGATGTTATACAATATTCTACTAAATAGATATCCGTGGCATCTAAGTCTTTGAAAAAAAAAAATATATAAGATTTGGTCTTGGCCTTGGCCCCATCGAATCTAAAAAATCTTAGTTTTTTGAACATACAAAGATAAAGAAGCCATTGCAATTGCCGGAAATACTAGGCCTACTAAAGGCACAAAAATAGAGGGAAAGCTGCTGAAAGTTGTCATAAAATGGGTACCTCAATTAAATATTTGTACCTGTTATTGTTATATTGTTAGTTAGAAATATATCTTATAATGATTATATTATAATTCGTATATTATACTAAGTATATCTAAATACTAAGTAGATCTAAGCGAGTATATATATCTAATAAGTGCAAGGAATGTAGAATTAAATAAAAGGACTTGCCCATCTTTCTAAATCAAATAAAATAGGTGTATGATAAGATAATCCACTTTCTTTATTATCTTACTTTATTCTTACTTTTCTTATTATTAGTCTATTGTTCTTGTCTTCTAATTTGAATTTAATAAAGAAAGAGTTTATTACAAATTGTCGAAAGATTCGATTCGTTAGAATCCGATCCAAGAACAGGGATTTTTAGTCAAAATAGAATTCTCGGGAGATATAGAAAGATGCAAAACTCTATATTTATATTTTTTCTATATTTGAATTATATATACATACGCAATAGAGGAAGATAAAATTCGTTTTATTTGTCTCGCCAAATTCGAATTTCATTTCACAGAAGGAAAAATTCGCTTTTTATCTTGTTGATAGAGGTTTACTCATTAGTAATCAGTAATATCGGTAAAAAAATAATAATAATAATTATCTACATAATTCGTTTTTCGACAATTCCATTTTATGTCACAAAGTCAAAGCCCGCATAATGGGCTTTGACTTTGATTCTGATAAACTAACTAACTACCTTTTCACTACAAAGAAAATAATTTAACTTAAGACTCTACTTGATTGAATTTTGATTCAAAGGAAAAAACCGTGGAGCTGAACTAACTCACTCAGAACACCTTTTAAAGGATTACGTGGTACGATTGGATCGAATAAACCCTTATGGAATAAATATTCAGCCGCCTGTGAACCTTCAGGTATTGTTTTATTCAATGTTTGCTCAATTACTCTTTTACCCGCAAATGCAATATAGGCATTGGGTTCAGCAATAATGATATCCCCCAACATACCAAAACTCGCGGTCACTCCACCAGTAGTAGGAGATGTAAGAATTGATACATAAAATAACTTTTTATTTGATTGATAATCATATAAAGCGGAAGATATTTTAGCCATTTGCATCAAGCTCAAACTTCCTTCTTGCATGCGTGCTCCTCCGGAAGCACACACTAGAATAAGAGGTAAAAAATTATTGGTAGCATATTCGATCAAACGGGTGATTTTCTCGCCTACTACAGATCCCATACTACCCCCCATAAACTGAAAATCCATAACCCCGATTGCTATAGGAATACCGTTTAGTTGACCTGTGCCTGTTTGAATAGCCTCAGTTAATCCTGTCTTTCTTTGATAAGAATCAATACGATCTTTATAAGGCTCTTCTTCAGACTGAAATTCAATGGGATCCAGAGAGATCATGTCTTCATCCATAGGACCCCAAGTACCTGGATCAATCGAAAGTTCGATTCTATCTGAACTACTCATTTTCAAATAATATCCACATTGTTCACAAATATTCATTTTTGACTTAAACAATTTCTTATAATTTAATCCATAACAATTTTCGCATTGAACCCACAAATGCTTGTATAGATCGAGATCATTAGAACTTTCTTTTAGAGTTAAATCATTACCATTTGCGCGAGTTCTTATATTGAAATTCTTGCCTTCACTACTATTTCCACCTTCATCACAAATGTAATTATAAATATAACTATCATTGTAATTGTCACTACCACTTAAAATGTAACTATCAATACAGATTTGAGAACGAAGATAAGAGTCAATACAACTATTAATGTGATTATTCCAACTATAGTTAGTATCATACAAGTTAAAATCATAGTGGGGATCGTCATTTTTCGATCCATTCTTCATATAACTAGAATTACGATAATTATAAAAAAAACTTTCTAGTTCCCTCAAAAAAGAATGATCATTGTCAATCTCAAAAATTTGATTTTCACTATCAAAATATATGGAATAACTATCCTGATTACTATCCCTAATTAAAAAGGTGTCATCAGAAATGAAATTCCGAATGTCTTTGACGCCAACTAAATGATCAACCTTACTGTAATAACTAGAGCTGTCACTACAACCATGAATGTTTTTATCCGTATCATTTCTAGCCGGGTCTTCGTTTACACTAGTATTTTCAATAGGACCAAGGCTATCCATTGATTTACTTAGCCCACATCTGTATTCTAATTCCCCCCTAGACAAGATCAAATTGAACCATGATTTTTCCATAGAGCTTTCTTGCCTCTATTTACATGAAAGTACAATAGATGAATAGTCATTCGATGAAAAATCAATTGAATATTTTATTTCCTATCAGAATACGCATACTAGATACAATCGCTAGGGTTATTAACGAATAATGAGTGAATATTGAAGGATTAGAAATATCAATTTTCAATTATAAATAGTGATTTCCCCATGTTGTGGAAAATTCGCACTGAAAAAATTGAAAAATTTTTCTCCTATCAAGAACCTTTTTCGTAAAATCTCGTCTACTAATACAATAAGTTTCTATTCCAACACGGAACGAAAAGGACAACATACAGGATGGGTAGAAGAAGTTGTGATGCTTGGCTCGATCCATGATCCGAAACCGTGGGATATAGGATAGAAAAGAATACACCAATCCTAAGGATCCATACATAGGATTAATTATGGACCCAGGAGAAAATTTGAGTTGTGTTTAGTCTTTTATTTTTGTATTTAAGATCTTGTATATCTAAATAAAAATATATCTATCCAAAATATAGACAATAGGATCGGCTCAATCCTTTTAGTAAAAGATTGGGCCGAGTTTAATTGCAATTCAACAAACCAACAGTAATTACTGGATTACAAAGTA